GTTAATGTAGCTTAATATTCAAAGCAAGACACTGAAAATGTCTAGACGGGTGACTACACCCCATAAACACACAGGTTTGGTCCTGGCCTTTCTATTAGCTCTCAGTAAGACTACACATGCAAGCATCCACGGCCCTGTGAGAATGCCCTCCAGACTATATAACAAGAGGAGCAAGTATCAAGCACGCACAAGCAGCTCAAAACACTTTGCTCAGCCACGCCCCCACGGGAAACAGCAGTGACTAACCTTTAGCAATAAACGAAAGTTTAACTAAGTTATACTGACACCCAGAGTCGGTCAATTTCGTGCCAGCCACCGCGGCCATACGATTGACTCAAGTTAATAGAGTCCGGCGTAAAGAGTGTTTAAGATTTACTACTAATAAAGCTAACCTGTAACTAAGTTGTAGAAAACCCTGGTTATGGTAAAATATCCTACGAAAGTGGCTTTATTATCCTGAACACACTATAGCTAAGGTACAAACTGGGATTAGATACCCCACTATGCTTAGCCCTAAACTTCAATAACTTAATTAACAAAATTATTCGCCAGAACACTACAAGCCACAGCTTGAAACTCAAAGGACCTGGCGGTGCTTTATATCCTTCTAGAGGAGCCTGTTCTGTAATCGATAAACCCCGATAAACCTCACCACCCCTTGCCCTCAGCCTGTATACCGCCATCTTCAGCAAACTCCCTAAAGATAGCATAGTAAGCAGAAGTATTATCATAAAAACGTTAGGTCAAGGTGCAGCCAATGGGGCGGGAGTAATGGGCTACATTTTCTGAATCAGAAAATCACACGACAGACTTTATGAAATTTAAAGTCCCAAGGTGGATTTAGCAGTAAATCAAGAATAGAGAGCTTGATTGAAATAAGGCCATTAAGCACGCACACACCGCCCGTCACCCTCCTCAAACATCACACTAATAGTGCACTAACAACAAACAACTATACGCTGATATAGAGGGGATAAGTCGTAACATGGTAAGCGTACTGGAAAGTGCGCTTGGATAAACCAAAGCGTAGCTTAAACTAAAGCATCCAGCTTACACCCGGAAGATATCGCAAGTAGCCGATCGCTCTGAGCTAACTCTAGCCCAAACCATAAACTATTATACTATCTAATCATATCAATTAAACCATTTACCCATTGCAAAAGTATAGGTGATAGAAATTGAACTTAGGCGCAATAGATATAGTACCGCAAGGGAAAGACAAATCTTCACAAAGCATATAAAAGCAAAGATAAACCCTTCTACCTTTTGCATAATGAATTAACTAGAAATTATATTGTACAAAGAACTTCAACAATACTCCCCGAAACCAAGCGAGCTACCCACGGACAGCTAAAGAGCATACCCGTCTATGTGGCAAAATAGTGGGAAGATCTGCGGGTAGAGGCGATAAACCTACCGAGCTTGGTGATAGCTGGTTATCCAAGACAGAATTTCAGTTCAACTTTAAATTTACTCACAGAACTCCTAATCCTCCCGTAAATTTAATAGTTACTCTAAAGAGGGACAGCTCTTTAGACTATAGGAAACAACCTTATATAGAGAGTAAAACACCTAACTACTACAGTAGGCTTTAAAGCAGCCACCAATTAAGAAAGCGTTCAAGCTCAACACCCTTACTCCCCTAATTCCACCCATTTTACTGAACTCCTATAATATATTGGATTAATCTATTTCCAAATAGAGGCAATAATGTTAGTATAAGTAACATGAAATTATTCTCCTTGCATAAGCTTATCCCAGACCGGAACTACCACTGCTAGTTAACAGCCAAATCACCTTATTCCACAACTTCATCTGCCCATTATCCCAACTGTTAACCCAACACAGGCATGCTATTCAGGAAAGATTAAAAAAAGTAAAAGGAACTCGGCAAACTCTACCCCCGCCTGTTTACCAAAAACATCACCTCTAGCATAAACAGTATTAGAGGCACTGCCTGCCCAGTGACACATGTTCAACGGCCGCGGTACCCTGACCGTGCAAAGGTAGCATAATCACTTGTTCTCTAAATAGGGACTTGTATGAACGGCCACACGAGGGTTTAACTGTCTCTTACTTTTAATCAGTGAAATTGACCTATCCGTGAAGAGGCGGATATACTTAAATAAGACGAGAAGACCCTATGGAGCTTTAATTTAATAGTACAAACCAGTAGCTTAAAAACCCACAGGCATTAAATTACAGTCCATGTACTATAAATTTCGGTTGGGGTGACCTCGGAGCATAATACAACCCCCGAGATATATACACCAAGACCTTACTAGTCTAAGTGAACCTATATTCATTGACCCAATAAATTGATCAACGGACCAAGTTACCCTAGGGATAACAGCGCAATCCTATTACAGAGTCCATATCGACAATAGGGTTTACGACCTCGATGTTGGATCAAGACATCCTAGTGGTGCAGCCGCTACTAAAGGTTCGTTTGTTCAACGATTAAAGTCTTACGTGATCTGAGTTCAGACCGGAGTAATCCAGGTCGGTTTCTATCTATTAAATATTTCTCCCAGTACGAAAGGACAAGAGAAATAGGGCCCACTTTTCATAAGCGCCCTCACAAACCTAATGACTTCCATCTTAATTTTATAATTTCCTACCCGCCCTAAACCAGGGCTTGTTAAGGTGGCAGAGCCCGGTAATTGCATAAAACTTAAAACTTTATCACCAGAGGTTCAACTCCTCTCCTTAACAACTTGTTCATAATTAATTTACTCCTACTTATTATCCCAGCCCTTATCGCTATAGCATTTCTTACACTTACAGAACGAAAAATCCTGGGCTATATACAATTCCGTAAAGGCCCTAACATTGTTGGCCCCTACGGAGTTCTTCAACCTATTGCAGACGCAATAAAACTCTTTACAAAAGAACCACTACTTCCCACAGCATCCACTACAGTTCTGTACGTAATCGCTCCAACCTTAGCACTCTCCATTGCCCTCCTCCTATGAACCCCCCTACCTATACCTCTCCCCCTAATCAATTTTAATCTAGGCCTCCTATTTATATTAGCAATCTCAAGCCTAGCTGTATACTCAATTTTATGGTCCGGATGAGCATCCAATTCAAAATATGCACTAATAGGTGCATTACGAGCCGTAGCCCAGACAATTTCATATGAAGTTACACTAGCTATTATTCTCCTCTCCGTTCTACTAATAAGCGGCTCATTCAATTTACACTCACTTATTACAACGCAAGAACACTTATGACTCCTCCTTCCATCATGACCTCTCGCTATAATGTGATTTATTTCAACATTAGCCGAAACCAACCGAGCCCCCTTCGATCTAACAGAGGGTGAGTCAGAACTAGTTTCAGGATTCAACATCGAATACGCCGCAGGCTCATTTGCCCTATTTTTCATAGCAGAATACATAAACATCATCATAATAAACGCCTTAACCACCACCATCTTTTTAGCAGCACCCCATACACCGCTTACCCCAGAATTATATACAGCAAACTTTATAACCAAAACACTTCTACTAACCACATTATTCTTATGAATTCGAACAGCATACCCCCGATTCCGTTATGACCAACTTATACACCTCCTGTGAAAAAAATTCTTACCTCTCACATTAGCACTATGTATATGATATATCTCAATACCAATTTTTACATCTGCCGTACCTCCCCAAATATAGAAATATGTCTGACAAAAGAGTTACTTTGATAGAGTAAATCATAGAGGTTCAAACCCTCTTATTTCTAGAATTATAGGAATTGAACCCATACCTGAGAACTCAAAACTCTCCGTGCTACCTATTACACCATATTCTAAGTAAGGTCAGCTAAACAAGCTATCGGGCCCATACCCCGAAAATGTTGGTTTCAATCCTTCCCGTACTAATATCAACCCTCTAGCCCAACTCATTATTTTTTTCACAATTTTAACAGGAACTATAATTACAATCCTAAGCTCACACTGATTCCTCATCTGAGTAGGATTAGAACTAAATATACTAGCCATTGTACCAGTACTAGCTAAGACTACAAATCCCCGCTCTACGGAAGCAGCTACAAAATATTTCCTAGTTCAAGCAACCGCATCTATGCTCCTCCTAATAATAATTTTCATAAATAATTTATTCTCCGGACAGTGAACTATTAATCCTCCCGCAATCCAATTCTTAGCCACAATAATATCAATTGCCTTGGCAATGAAACTAGGCATGGCCCCTCTTCACTTCTGACTTCCAGAAGTAACCCAAGGCATTCCCCTTATTCCCGCTATAATTATTCTCACATGACAAAAACTAGCCCCCATTTCAATTATATTCCAAATCTTTCCATCCATTAATATAAATATCTTAATAGCAATTTCCATGATATCAATTATAATTGGCAGCTGAGGCGGACTAAATCAAACACAATTACGCAAAATTATAGCCTACTCATCAATTACCCACATAGGATGGATAATAGCAGTCCTACATTATAATCCTAACATCACTATTCTTAGCCTACTTGTCTATCTATTCCTAACAATCTCTATCTTTATAACCTTTTATCTAAATTCAAATACAACAACCCTATCTATATCCCACACCTGAAATAAATTCACATGAACTATACCTGTTATTCCACTAATAATATTATCCCTAGGAGGCCTACCCCCGCTCACAGGCTTCTCCCCCAAATGAGTTATTATACAAGAGTTTACAAACAATAATAACCTTATTATCCCTCTCACCATAGCCATACTTACACTAGTGAACTTATATTTTTACTTACGCCTAACATACTCTATCTCAGTAACAATATTTCCCACATCCAACAACGCAAAAATCAACTGACAACTAAAATGTACAAAATTAACCCCCCTCCTCACTCCACTTATAATCTCCTCCACCCTCCTTCTACCTTTAACACCACTAATATTAATAATCTAGAAATTTAGGTTAACAAGACCAAGAGCCTTCAAAGCCCTCAGTAAGTATAATTTACTTAATTTCTGCTACGCCCTAAGGACTGCAAAACTCTATATTACATCTACTGAACGCAAATCAGTTGCTTTTATTAAGCTAAGCCCTTCCTAGACTGATGGGACTCTAACCCACAAAAATTTAGTTAACAGCTAAATAACCTAATCAACTGGCTTCAATCTACTTCTCCCGCCGTTGGGGGAAAAAAGGCGGGAGAAGCCCCGGCAGAATTGAAGCTGCTTCTCTGAATTTGCAATTCAATGTGATATATCACCTCAGGGCTGGTAAAAAGAGGACTTACCCCTGTCTTTAGATTTACAGTCTAATGCTTACTCAGCCATTTTACCTTCCTCCTACCTATGTTCATAACTCGCTGACTATTTTCAACCAATCATAAAGACATCGGAACACTCTATCTTCTATTTGGAGCCTGAGCAGGGGCAGTCGGAACTGCCCTAAGCCTCCTAATTCGAGCCGAGTTAGGCCAGCCTGGGAGTTTAATAGAAGATGATCACGTCTACAACGTTATCGTTACCTCTCATGCATTTATTATAATCTTTTTTATAGTCATACCAATTATAATTGGGGGCTTTGGAAACTGACTCGTGCCCCTTATAATTGGTGCGCCGGATATAGCATTTCCCCGAATAAATAATATAAGCTTCTGACTCCTCCCTCCGTCACTCCTCCTATTACTTGCGTCTTCAACTCTAGAGGCCGGCGCAGGGACCGGCTGAACAGTATATCCACCCCTAGCCGGAAATATGTCCCATCCAGGAGCCTCAGTAGACTTAACTATCTTCTCGCTGCACCTGGCAGGTGTATCCTCCATCCTGGGAGCTATTAATTTTATTACTACAATTATTAATATAAAACCCCCAGCCATAACCCAGTACCAAACCCCTCTTTTTGTATGATCAGTTCTTATTACAGCAGTCCTTCTCCTCCTGTCTCTCCCTGTCCTAGCTGCTGGAATCACTATACTACTAACAGACCGCAATCTTAACACCACCTTCTTCGACCCAGCCGGTGGGGGTGACCCAATCTTATATCAACACCTGTTTTGATTCTTTGGCCATCCTGAAGTGTATATTCTTATTTTACCCGGCTTCGGAATAATCTCTCACATCGTAACATACTACTCCAACAAAAAAGAACCATTTGGGTATATAGGAATAGTATGAGCTATAATATCCATCGGTTTCTTGGGATTTATTGTATGAGCACATCACATATTTACAGTAGGAATAGATGTAGATACCCGCGCATATTTTACATCAGCCACTATAATTATTGCCATCCCCACTGGAGTAAAAGTCTTCAGCTGACTGGCCACACTACATGGCGGCAACATTAAATGATCTCCTGCAATACTATGAGCCCTAGGCTTCATTTTCCTTTTTACTGTAGGTGGACTAACCGGGATTGTACTAGCCAACTCATCACTAGATATTGTTTTACACGATACATACTATGTAGTAGCCCACTTTCACTATGTATTATCCATAGGGGCAGTGTTTGCTATTATAGGAGGTTTTATTCACTGATTCCCACTATTCTCTGGCTATACCCTCAACCAAACTTACGCTAAAATTCACTTCAGTATTATATTTGTAGGTGTAAACATAACCTTCTTTCCCCAACACTTTCTTGGCCTATCCGGCATGCCTCGACGTTACTCTGATTACCCTGATGCCTACACAACATGAAATATCGTATCATCCGTAGGTTCATTCATCTCACTAACAGCAGTTATCCTAATAATTTTTATAATCTGAGAGGCTTTCTCCTCAAAACGGAAAGTCATAATTGTTGAACAGCTATCTTCCAACCTCGAGTGGCTTTACGGCTGCCCTCCTCCCTATCACACATTTGAGGAAGCCACTTATGTAAAAATTCTCAACGAAAAAGGAAGGATTTGAACCCCCAAAAATTGGTTTCAAGCCAACTCCATAGACCCTATGACTTTTTCAATAAGATATTAGTAAAATAATTACATAACTTTGTCAAAGTTAAGTTATAGACTAATCCCTATATATCTTACATGGCCCACCCAGCCCAACTAGGCCTACAAAATGCAGCATCCCCTATCATAGAAGAACTTATTGCCTTCCATGACCATGCCCTAATAATTATTTTTCTTATTAGCTCTCTAGTTCTGTATATCATCTCCTTAATACTTACCACAAAACTAACACATACCAGCACAATAAATGCCCAAGAAATTGAAATTATCTGAACCATTCTACCTGCCATTATCCTTATTATAATTGCCCTCCCATCCTTACGCATCCTGTACATAACAGACGAATTTAATAAACCTTACTTAACCCTTAAAGCTATTGGTCACCAGTGATACTGAAGCTATGAATATTCAGACTACGAAGACCTAGCCTTTGATTCCTATATTATGCCCACATACTTTCTTGAGCCTGGCGAATTCCGACTTCTTGAGGTAGATAACCGCACCACTCTGCCAATAGAAGCAGATATCCGCATACTAATTTCATCACAAGACGTACTACACTCATGAGCTGTCCCATCACTAGGCGTTAAAGCAGATGCAATTCCTGGGCGCTTAAATCAAGCTATAGTAGCCTCAATACGACCAGGCCTTTTCTACGGACAGTGCTCAGAAATTTGTGGATCAAATCATAGCTTTATACCTATCGTTCTAGAATTTATTTACTTCCAAGACTTTGAAGTCTGAGCCTCCTACCTGTACATTGTATCGCTGTAAAGCTAGTAAGCATTAACCTTTTAAGTTAAAGACTGGGAATATTAATCCCTACAGCGAATTCCCCAACTAGATATCTCACCATGACCATTGGTAATTACATCAATAGTTATGGCCCTATTTTACACTATTCAATTAAAAGTATTAAATTTCACCTTCTACGCCCCTCCAGTATCAAAATTAACTAAAATTCAAAAACATAATGAAACCTGAGAACTAAAATGAACCAAAATCTATTTGCCTCATTCAATATCCCAACAGTTCTAGGAATCCCCCTAATCACATTAATTATTTTATTTCCTACCCTACTAATAACACCTCCCAATAAATTAATCAGCAACCGAATTTCTCTACTTCAACAATGATTAATTCAACTTACACTAAAACAACTAATACTAAATCACAGCACTAAGGGACGAACTTGATCCCTCATACTTCTAACCCTAATCACTTTTATCGCTCTTAACAACCTCCTTGGACTCACACCTTACGCATTTACACCAACCACCCAGCTATCTATGAATATTGGAATAGCAATCCCCCTATGAGCGGCCACAGTACTTATAGGATTTCGATTCAAAACAAAAGCATCTTTAGCCCACTTTTTACCCCAAGGAACCCCTATTCCTCTTATCCCTATACTAGTAATTATTGAAACAATTAGCCTCTTCATTCAACCAATAGCACTAGCCGTACGTTTAACAGCTAATATTACAGCAGGACATCTCCTAATGCACCTACTTGGAGACACCGCACTAACTCTATCATCTATTTATTTTTCCTCATCTATAATTACTGTTATTGTAATTATCCTTCTAATTACCCTGGAATTAGGTGTAGCCTTAATTCAAGCCTACGTCTTTACACTTCTAGTAAGCCTTTACCTACATGATAACTCTTAATGACCCACCAAACTCATGCCTACCACATAGTTAACCCAAGCCCCTGACCATTAACAGGAGCTCTGTCCGCCTTCCTACTTACCTCAGGCTTAATTATATGATTCCACTTTTATCACAGCCTTCTCCTCACAGCAGGCCTACTGGCCAGCGCAATAACTATATTTCAATGATGACGGGATGTCGTCCGAGAAGGAACATACCAAGGACATCATACCACCCCCGTCCAAAAGGGCCTTCGATATGGAATAGTCCTATTTATTATTTCAGAGATTTTTTTCTTTGCCGGCTTCTTCTGAGCATTCTACCACTCTAGCTTAGCCCCAACCCCACAAACAGGAGGACACTGACCTCCAACAGGCATCTTTCCTCTTAACCCTATAGAAGTCCCCCTACTAAATACAGCAGTTCTACTTGCATCAGGAGTAACAATTACCTGAGCTCACCATAGCCTAATAGAAGCCGACCAAGAAGAGTCAGCCCAAGCACTATTTATAACTATTGCATTAGGTATCTACTTTACCTACCTGCAAATATCAGAATATTCAGAAGCCCCCTTCACCATCTCAGATGGAATTTATGGCTCCACATTCTTTATAGCAACAGGCTTTCACGGCCTACACGTCATCATCGGGACCACATTCCTCATTACATGCTATCTTCGCTTGCAAATAGACCATTTTACATCCAACCACCATTTCGGCTTTGAAGCCGCCGCATGGTATTGACACTTCGTAGATGTAGTATGACTATTCCTCTATGTTTCTATTTATTGATGAGGATCTTACTCTCTTAGTATAAACAGTGCAACCGACTTCCAATCAGTAGGCCTCAGTTAAACCTGAGAGAGAGTAATAAATATAACACTAACCCTAGTTACAAATATTATTCTAGCCCTTTTACTAATTATTATTACATTTTGAATCCCACAGCCTAATGCCTACATAGAAAAACATAACCCCTACGAATGTGGGTTTGACCCCACAACCTCTGCTCACCTACCTTTTTCCATAAAATTTTTCCTAGTAGCCATTACATTTCTCCTATTTGACCTAGAAATTGCCCTCCTCCTCCCCCTTCCATGGGCAACCCAAACAAATAAATTAATACTAACAACTAATATAATTCTTGCCTTAATTATTATTTTAGTAGCAGGGTTGGCCTACGAATGATCTCAAAAAGGACTAGATTGAGTTGAATTGATAAATAGTTTAATCAAAAACAAATGATTTCGACTCATTAGATTATGGTAAATCATATTTATCAAGTGCCCTTTATTTATATCAACACAATATTAGCATATTCCATATCCCTGCTGGGTCTACTAATCTATCGATCCCACCTAATATCATCCTTACTATGTCTAGAAGGCATAATATTATCACTATTTATTTTAATTACACTTACTACCCTAAATATACATATAACATTAATATTTATAATACCAATTATTCTTCTAGTTTTCGCCGCATGTGAAGCTGCAGTCGGCCTAGCCCTGCTAATTCTAATCTCCAATCTATATGGCTTAGACTATGTACAAAACCTAAACCTACTCCAATGCTAAAAATTATTTTACCAACAATTATATTACTTCCAACAGTATGACTATCAAATAATCGTACAATATGAATTAATACAATAGCCTGGAGCCTACTAATCAGTGCCCTAGCCCTTGTACCTCTATATTTACCAAACATATTATGCTACCTATCACTAACCTTCTTCTCAGACCCATTAACATCACCACTCCTTGCCTTAACAGCCTGGCTTTTACCCCTAATAATTCTAGCAACTCAACAACACCTCTACAACAACCCCTTACCACGAAAAAAGCTTTATATATCAATACTAATTCTCCTACAAATTTCCCTAATCATAACATTTACAGCCACAGAACTTATCCTCTTCTATATTCTGTTCGAGACCACTTTAATTCCCACCTTAATTATCATCACCCGCTGAGGTTACCAGCCAGAACGCCTTAATGCAGGCTCATATTTTCTATTTTATACACTAGCTGGATCCCTTCCACTGCTTATTACACTCTTGTATTACTTAGCTAACCTAGGATCATTAAATCTTCTAATAATACTATTCACCACTAAAGAAATATTACTCTCCTGAACCAACTCTATTACGTGACTGGGATGCATACTAGCCTTCATAGTCAAAATACCCCTTTACGGCCTTCACCTATGATTACCCAAAGCACATGTTGAAGCTCCCATTGCAGGCTCAATAGTTCTAGCAGCAATCTTACTAAAACTAGGAAGCTACGGCATAATACGAATTACTCCTATACTTAACCCCCTGACAGAGAAAATAAGCTATCCTTTCATTATCCTATCCCTCTGGGGGATAGTAATAACAAGCTCCATCTGCCTACGACAAGCCGACCTTAAATCTCTCATCGCCTATTCCTCCGTTAGCCATATAGCACTAGTCATTCTAGCCATCCTTATCCAAACCCCTTGAAGCTTTACCGGCGCTATTATCCTTATAATCGCCCATGGACTCACCTCATCCCTACTATTCTGCCTGGCAAATTCAAACTATGAACGAATTCATAGCCGAACCATAATATTTACCCGAGGCCTACAAACACTATTTCCCCTCCTCGCCCTCTGATGACTTATAGCTAACCTCACCAACCTTGCCCTACCCCCAACCATTAATCTAATGGGGGAACTATTTACAATTGTAGCCTCCTTCTCCTGATCTAATTTTACTATTATATTCACAGGACTTAATATACTAATTACAGCCCTATACTCCCTCCATATATTCACATCAACGCAACGAGGACCATTAACATATAGCACTAGTAATTTTAAGCCCTTATTTACACGTGAAAATACTTTAATACTAATACACTTGGGACCAATCATCCTCCTTACCCTGAACCCTAAAGTAATTATGGGACTAACCCCCTGTAGCTATAGTTTAATTAAAACATTAGATTGTGAATCTAATATTAGAAGTCAATAACTTCTTATCTACCGAGAAAGTATGCAAGAACTGCTAACTCATGCCTCCACGCTTAATAGCCTGGCTTTCTCAACTTTTAAAGGATAGAAGTTATCCATTGGTCTTAGGAACCAAAAATATTGGTGCAACTCCAAATAAAAGTATAATGTTATCCTCCATAGCCCTAATAACACTAATTCCCCTACTAGTACCTATTATAATTACCCTTATTAATTCTCGCAACAATCCCTTATACCCACACTACGTAAAACTGGCCATTGTATACTCCCTCTCTATTAGCCTACTAGCCACAACTATATTCATTTTTACAGGCCAAGAATTTATAATCTCAAACTGACACTGAACAACTATTCAAACTATTGAATTAATCCTAAGCTTCAAAATAGACTTTTTCTCCATAGTATTTACCCCTGTGGCACTACTTGTCACATGATCAATCGTTGAATTCTCAATATGGTATATATACTCTGACCCAAATATTAACCAATTTCTCAAGTACCTACTTATTTTTCTTATTACTATAATTATTCTTATTACTGCTAATAATCTATTCCAACTTTTCATTGGATGAGAAGGAATAGGCATTATATCCTTCCTGCTAATTGGCTGATGGCACGGTCGAACAGATGCTAACACAGCTGCATTACAAGCAATCCTGTATAATCGCATTGGTGATATTGGGTTTATCCTGGCAATAGCATGATTTTTCCTATACGCCAACTCATGAGATTTTCAACAAATATTTATTATTAATTCTACCCCAAGTTCTCTTCCCCTAGTTAGCCTCCTTCTTGCCGCCACCGGAAAGTCAGCTCAATTTGGCCTCCACCCATGACTCCCCTCCGCCATAGAAGGCCCTACCCCAGTCTCAGCACTACTCCACTCCAGTACTATAGTAGTTGCGGGGATCTTCCTAATTATTCGATTTCACCCCCTATTCGAAAATAATTTACCCATACAGACACTTATATTAACTCTCGGGGCTATCACTACTCTATTCACAGCCATCTGTGCTCTAACACAAAATGATATGAAAAAAATTATTGCCTTCTCAACCTCAAGCCAACTGGGCCTTATAATAGTAACAGTTGGTCTTAACCAACCATTTCTAGCTTTTCTTCACATCTGCACCCATGCCTTCTTTAAGGCCATACTATTCCTATCAGCAGGATCTATCATCCATAGCCTTAATAACGAACAAGATATCCGAAAAATAGGAGGTCTATTTTATACCCTACCATTTACTGCCTCCTCTCTCATTATTGGCAACCTAGCACTTATAGGCACACCCTTCTTAACAGGCTTCTACTCAAAAGATCTAATTATTGAGACTGCCAATATATCATATACCAACGCCTGAGCCCTTACAACCACCCTAGTAGCCACCTCCCTTACGGCTGCATACAGCATTCGCATAATCTTCTTTACCCTTACAAACTACCCCCGATCTATTAGCCTAGTATTAATTAACGAAAATAACCCCTTACTAATAAATCCAATTAACCGCCTAGCAATCGGAAGCATCTTCGCTGGATTCCTTATCTCCAACTGCATCCCTCCTACCTATCACCCCCAAACAACCATACCCCTTTACCTCAAACTAGCAGCCCTAGGAGTTACTATTCTAGGCCTTCTACTAGCTATAGAACTCAGCCTTATAACCAATAATATAAAACTAAAAACCCCAGTAAAAATCTACTACTTTTCCAACATACTAGGATTTTACTCCACTACCACACACCGCCTAAACCCTCACTCAGGCCTAACTTCAAGCCAAAACCTTACATCCATATTACTAGATTTACTCTGACTAGAAAAAACAATGCCAAAAATAACATCAATAACCCAAATTTCAATTTCCACCTCAACCTCAGCCCAAAAAGGCCTAATCAAACTCTACTTCCTATCGTTCTTTATTCCACCTACCCTTATACTACTCTTAGCCATCTAACCTCCACCTCGAGTTAACTCAATAGCAATATGCATACCTGTAAATAACGCCCAACAAGTAACTAAAACAACCCAAACCCCATAATTATATAAAGCAGCTGCACCAGTAGGATCCTCACGAATTAATCCAGGCCCTTCACCCTCATAAATTATTCAACTGGCCACAGTCTTATAATTTACAGTAACAGTCACACCCTCAACCGTCTTAATAGGATCCCCACCCAGCAAAAATACCATAGTAAACTCCATAACTAAACCTATTAATATAGTTCCCAAAATATCCATGCTTGATAGCCATGACTCAGGATGCTCATCAATTGCCATTGCTGCAGTATAACCAAAAACAACTATTATCCCGCCCAAATAAATTAAAAAAACTATTAGTCCCATATAAGATCCTCCTAAATACAATGTAACCGCACAACCTACAGCACCACTAAAAACTAACACCAAACCACCATAAATAGGCGAAGGCTTAGAGGAAAATCCCATAAACCCTAATACTAGTATAATACTTAATGAAAATAAAGCATATGTCATTATTCCCACATGGATTTAACCATGACTAATGATATGAAAAACCATTGTTGTGTTTCAACTATAAGAATTCTAATGACCATTACCCGTAAAACACACCCCCTAGCAAAAATTATTAACAACTCATTTATTGACCTACCCACACCATCCAACATCTCATCCTGATGAAACTTCGGCTCACTTCTAGGTATCTGCCTTATTACCCAAATTGCCACCGGCCTATTTCTAGCCATACATTACACGCCGGACACCTCCTCTGCCTTCTCCTCAGTAGCCCATATTACACGAGATGTAAACTACGGCTGAATTATTCGTTATCTGCATGCTAACGGCGCCTCCATATTTTTCATCTGCCTGTTTCTTCATATTGGACGAGGCCTGTACTACGGATCATTTCTCTTTCTGAAGACCTGAAATGTCGGTATTATCCTACTACTGGCATCTATAGCCACAGCATTTATAGGCTATGTACTTCCATGGGGCCAAATATCCTTCTGAGGCGCCACAGTAATTACAAACCTTCTATCAGCTATTCCCTACATTGGATCAGACCTCGTACAGTGAATTTGAGGAGGCTTCTCCGTAGACAAAGCCACACTTACACGATTCTTTACTTTCCACTTTATTTTACCCTTCATTATCGCAGCCTTGGCTGCTATCCACCTTTTATTTCTGCATGACACAGGCTCCAATAATCCATCAGGATTAGTATCCAACTCTGACAAAATTGTATTTCACCCCTACTACACAATTAAAGATATTTTAGGGTTAATCTTTCTCCTTCTCCTCCTAATAAGTCTAACTCTATTTGCTCCTGACCTTCTAACCGACCCAGACAACTACACCCTAGCAAACCCCCTTAACACTCCTCCCCACATTAAGCCAGAATGATACTTCCTATTTGCATACGCCATTCTACGATCCATCCCCAATAAACTAGGAGGTGTTCTAGCCCTTATTTTCTCCATCCTAATTCTAGCAATTATCCCAATAGTCCACCTATCTAAGCAACAAAGTATAATATTCCGACCAATTAGTCAAAGCTTATTCTGAACCCTAGTAGCCATTCTACTTACACTCACATGAATTGGAGGCCAACCAGTAGAATACCCCTTCGTAACTATTGGTCAAATAGCATCCATTATATATTTTCTCACTATTATTACCCTTATTCCTCTATCCTCCTTAATTGAAAATAAACTACTCAAATGGTAGCGTCCTTGTAGTATAAGCCAATACCTCGGTCTTGTAAACCGGATAATGGAGAATCTCACTCCCCAGGACACTTCAGGGAGAGAACATCCTGTTCTACAATCAACACCCAAAGCTGAAATTCTAACTTAAATTACTCCCTGCGCTTTATTTTCTTTGAGTGCACAACTTTTAAGTACCATGCAAGTACTTACATTTACAATATTACTTCCTCCTTCATTATGTATATAGTACATTAATGCTTTACCCCATGTCTAATATATAGTACTACACATGCTTAATCATACATAGCACATACCTCACAAACCTCCCCTACTCATGATTACAAAACATGCTTACAAGCACGGATTTAACATCCTTAGCAGGACCAAATACATAACCATTTTAGCTCCCCATAAGTCATTATCCTCATGGATATTATCTACCCTACCTTTGCTTAATCGTACATACGCGCATCTCGTTTATGGTTCATCCCATTCCAGTTAACCCTTTCAACATGGATATTCTCCCGTACAATTGGTCTCTCAACTCAACATCCTCCGTGAAACCATCATTCCATCCACAACCCCTGCTAACCCTCGCCGGAAGCCCACGCCATGAAGAGTAACTATCCTCAAGCTGTAAACGGCATCTGGTTCCTACCTCAGGTACATACCATGTAACTCGCCCATACGTTCCCCTTAAATGAGACATTTGTGATGGATCACAGTGCTGTCACCCTCTTAGCCGGTCTACGGGAGCTCGCTCCGCTATGGCCTACTGAGTAGGGATGTACTCATCACCATTGCCTAGCCGGGAGTGGAATCCCTCTGGCTGAATCCCGCCGATATCCTATTAAGGTGGAACATGGCAGTGTTTGTCCCCTATTTAATGGTGTCATTGTAGCACGAATAGTTTGGTCCCCATCCCACCCATAAGGTGTTATTCAGTCAATGGTCACAGGACATAAGAGAAAAATTTTTATTATTATTTACATTTAAAATAAATTTATGCAAATTCAAACCCAAAATGCAACCCGCTAACCCACACTTTCTGAGGTGACCACCGTAAAGAGAAACCCGCCTACTAACATTTTTTCTATCACTTGAGAAATTGCCCAGCAACAAATATTTACAATTAATATTTCACTGCACCCTTCCACCAATATTTACTTGTAATTTCTTCCCACACACCCAGGGCCATACCCCTCAGAAAGCATATTAGTACTAATACTACAGTAAAAAGAATTAATTTACCCAACCTCCCACCTTAATATATCCCACCCCAACAATCATCAA